TTTCTTTTCCTTTTTAAATCTCCATAGCCACTTCATAAGAAGGGCTGGCTTGGTTGAAGTCCACCTCCTTCGTTAAGGTGATTGAGAAAATCCAGACCATATAAAAGAAAATCTGTTTTTATGGATGTTAGTAAGGATGAACATGACGAGGTCTTATTGCAAGACTGACTGTTTATTATGAAAATTCAAATTCAAACATATCTATATCAATCGTCGCTTGTGGCAATTTCCTCTTCAAATCACATCAAGATGAACTTTGAAGGAGTAGGAAAGGCAACTCTGGGAATTCGGATTATGGTGGGGTCATAAGAGATGGCAATGGTGCTGTCATGTGGAATTGAACTGGTCTCCTCTAGGGATCAAAGATGCAACCTTTGCAGAAGCAGAAACTATCCTGCATGGCCATTGTTTTGTCCAAACTATGGATTCTTTTCAAGTCATCATATCAAATAGGGTTCTCTTAACATGATTAGATGGGCGAATGGTAATGATCAAGAACCGGCTGAAAAACAAGGAAAGAAAGCAACCTGACGCGCTTCGGCCCCCCCTTTTGGGGGGCCTACGCGTCGCTGCTCCCGCGCACCATCACTATTGACGGGCCGGAACAACCTGCGCGCTTCGGCCCCCCCGCAACCTGACGCGTTGCGGCGCCTTCGTCACTAGCTTACTTTAGATAAAGACTAGGACCCAGCAAGCAACGGCCGCGCATACGTTTTGAAGCTGAAAAACGTATGCGCGCGCTCAGTAGTTTTTCAGCATGGCTTCAAAGCTTATTACGTAAAACGCGCTAGCGCCTTAACAATATTGATAGTCGTTTTTCAGCTGGCTGAAAAGCCTATTAGTAAAACGCGCTAGCGCGCTCAGTAGTTTTTCAGCAGGCTTTCAAACCCAGTATTTCATATATTTTGAATAAAAGGGTTGGTTGTATTACGACCCGTCGGTCGTATGGTTATTAGGCCCTCTTCTCAACTAATGAATGAGGTCGGGGGTTTGGTGATTATTCTCAAAAAGGGACGTAGAACCGGGTTGCGCTGCTTGATGCTCCGATCGAAAACAAATCAGTGGGGCCATGCCGGTACGACAGAATATGCGTTAGGTTAGAAAGCCAAAACAAAAGAAGCCACCATAGAACAGAAAGAACATTGTATTGATATCGTGGCTAACGTACACCCGGGTTCCCTTTCCATAAAGCATACTACACAGGCTCTACACAGTGTAGGCTTTCCCAGTGTAGGCTTGCTAAAACAGGCTACACAAGCCTGATTGAGTACTATATATATATCGTCCTATAAGATAAGACTACGTGAATTTGATGTCATTTTTTGTTCATTTTCTTATTCAATTGTGACTATCTTACTCCAACTTCTTATCATTTCTGCTTCTCAACATCTCTCTTTTTACTAGCTAAGTTGCCTTCTGCTTGGCACCATGCGCAGACCGTACGGTCTTCGCGGGTGGGGAGTTTGTAACTCCCGCACAGCCTGAGCGCCATCGTGTTTTCGGTGGTGTTTGGGTTGTTGTCCAAGAGGCGCAGTTATCGGCAGCTTGCTGTATGATAACTGTAACCTCGAGGTAGACACGCTGTATCCAGCAATCTATCTATCTGAGTTTCACAAGCTTGGATGCCCCCCCCTCCCGGCCCTAAGAAGCTGGGAATAGGGCGAGTTGATCGGTTCCCTTGGTTCAAAGCCGTGGTGTTAACCGTCAATAATTCCGGTCAAATTTTGACCAGAACTTTGATAGCTAACATCATGACTATGAACTTCTTTCGACGACCTTTATTTAATATCATCGAAAGGCTAGGGTGCCGCTCATGGCAGAGGGACTTGGAGGTCCCTCGTCGCATGATTGGACTCCTAACAAAGGTCCAATTGTGCCTCTTCGCTCGCTTGTCAAAGAGTAGATGTATTGCTGTATACCTGTTTGTCCGATGGTTCTGTTCTTATCGTAAGAAGATGGGATGGTTAGGAGTGTCTCTGTATCTGAAAGCTTCTGCTGTCTGTTTACAGAGATGCTATGGGGGTACATTTGACCCTCATGCTCCTTTACCGTTTCCTATTTCTTTGACTAGAACTGGAATTCCTCAATGTATCCCGTCTTTCCATAGGAAGGAAATTCTTAGGAGAGACGAGACGGCGGATGGCTTGGTGAGGTTTGACCTCTCCCTATTTTCTGTCTCAAAGTTCATTATGAAAGTGAAGAAAACTAACTTTGAGTACAGTTCAATAGTGTCTCCTCCGACTTCTGTCGCAGTCGACGAATTGTCGGCTTTTGATAAGAAGTGCGTCGAACTCGCTGATCGGTATATCCCTTGGGTTTTCAATGTACCTATGTACACTGGATTCAAGTGGTTACCAATTTTGTCATCGTCCCCAGTGACAGATCGGAAGATTCCTGGATCAGGGGGAATTTCTTCTCCCTTTCACCGGATGATCTGGGAGCTTTTCGCTCTTTCACTCTGGGACAAGGCAGTTCTTTTGAGCCCTACTGTTGACGAAAGTCACAGTCCTGGTTCAAAGTCCCGCCTTTGACCTCTACGCCCAAAGTGACTCCTGACTTTGAAGACCGTAATGATTGGGTGGCTTGCTATATAGCACTCTCTTTCATTCCATGGTTAGAGTAGACCGGGAAGAAGGCTTGTAGAGCGAAATCAAAAATCAAAGGAGGGAAAATGAATAAGAAGAAATTCCTGGGAAGGGAAAGATTAGGGAGGGGCCCATTGTAACCAATTTCGGGACCCACGAAACTCTCTTGAATTTCTTAGTGGCTTTGCTTTACAACACGTTTTCCAGTGTCTAAACTTTAGTGAAATTCTCAATTTCTTGGAAGTACTAAACAAAGAATAAAGCAAGCTTTCAAAAAAACCGTTGGCTCCCTTTTCCCAAAGACCCGTCGTTTCTAAAGATTGAACCGCCCCTAACCTAAATCTCCTTCAGTGGGTTCCTAAGACTCATTCTCCAACAAGCCTGAAGTTTTTGTTTTTGAGAGTCCTTATCGTCGGTTAAAAAGGGAAGAGACCTCCCTGGCTAAGACCGCCTTTACTCGCACGGACCGATCATAACCAAAAATTTAGGGCAATAGAAGAGGGTCTGGGAGCGCGGGGCTGCATAGGATGCTGCTGAATCAACGACTGAGAGGACTGAAACGTCGGCTGAGATGAAGGCTGCATGGGCAGCATCTGTGGCGTGGTCTGACAGACAGGCTGTAACGTGGTCTGCACGCGTAACTGAGTCGTCGGCAGCGAAGATATGGGCTGTAACGTGGACTGATTGGGATGAGGTTCAAGACGCTGCTGCTGCTGAGCTGTACTCTCCACCTGAAGCTTATTCAAATCAGTCCGTTGAGGTAAGAAACCAGAATGCAGGGAATAAGGTGCTTTGGACCCGTCTCGTCAAAAGTAACATGCCGGGAAATCAATATAGACTTTCCTGGTTTTTGGTTGGATCAAAGCATCTGTATCCTTTGTGATCCTCACTATATCCCACAAAAATACACTCTAAAGCTTTGGGAGAGAACGTCATTCCGCTGTGAAGCATCAATATGAGGAAAACAGGCACACCCAAAGCTCTGAAAAATAGAGTCTTCTGGTATCTTCTGAAACAATCTCTGAAAGGGAGAAAGATCTTCAGTGGTGGCTGAAGACGATTAAGAATCTTTATAAACACAGCTGTATTAAACGCTTCAGCCCAGAGAAATTGACGTCACTTGACTTGCAAACATCAAGGATAGAGCAGTCTCGGTAATGTGTCTATCTTTCCTTTCAGCCCGTCAAACCGTCGCGTCATTTTTTAGGGCAGGAAAGCGTCATGAGAAATCCCGGCTTGCTGCAAGTAGTCAGAGAACTCCTTGGAGGTATATTCCCCTCCTCCATCACTTCTGAGAGTTTTGATGGATCGATCAAACATCTTCTCCACCTTTGTCCGAAAGAGGCGAAAATCACTTAGCACTTCACTCTTGTGTTTGAGGAAAGAAACCATGTATACCGACTGAAATCATCTATGAATGTAACGTAGTAACGATAGCCAGAGAGTGAAGCAACGGGTGCAGGCCCCCGAACATCAGAATGAAGAATTTCAAGGGAGCCGTCGAAAAAAAAAAACACCGGTTTCTTAAGGCTTCAAACTACTAGTCATTAAGACTACTATGAAAGATAAGTAAGGAACTCCTTTCACTTATAAGTTTTGCCTGCGTGCATTATACCTACCCCTTTTTAAAAGAACGTCGATTTCAATCTCAACAAAGAAAGAACTCAAATGAAAGCATAACTCTTAGCTTGTTGTCCTCTTACTCTTTTTGCCTGCTTGTGGAGGTCTGGTCTCTCGGGTGTCTACGGCAGATCCGATCAGTCTCGTGATGAAGAGAAGTCTTATCCGATCTTCCACTGACGAAAGGTATCGTCACGACCAGGTCTCGGGGCTCCCACTGCTGGGGATATTTTCTCTTAATCCGGGGGTTCATTTCATTATGAACTAAAAAAGTGTAAGGCTGATTAGTGAGGTCTTAAAAACTTCATACAATGAATGATCCGCCATTCCATTTGTGCTTTCAGCAAGTAGGCGACGCGAATCTATGGTTTCTATGTTTCAATCGGATACCAATTGCTTGGATGCGTTTGAAAGCCTCGAGATGAATTGACTCTTGCAGAAAAAATGCTTTCTAGTTGGGAAAGGTTTGTCTTGTGTCTCCGTAACAAATGGTCCATTTATTGATGGGCGAACGACGGGGATTGAACCCGCGCGTGGTGGATTCACAATCCACTGCCTTGATCCACTTGGCTACATCCGCCCCTACCCCCGCACTGGTTTCAGTCTCTATCTACGATCAGATCCTTTCTGAACCCCCCCTATGACCGCTATCAAAGAGAAGCTTTTTCCGAGCAGATAATCTATTGTTGTGTTTCGGAATTAGGGGAAGCAAAGCTTCAACAAGCAAGTAGAAGCTTCCTGGCAAAGCTTCAAACAAAGAGGTTGGGCTGTTCACTTCATTGATTTGACTTCACTTTACTTAAGATTTAAGATACGGGCCGGGCGGGCAGTGAAGGCTCGTTTAGTAGACAGCGAGCGAGCAGCAAGCGGAGGAGCAAACGTAGGCCCCCCAAAAGGGGGGCCGAAGCGCGTCAGGTTGTTCCGGCCTCGTCAATAGTGACGGCGCGCTGGAGCAGCAAGCGTAGGCTGAAAAGCAGCGAGCGGAGCTTCGCGAAGCGAGCCAGCGCCCTATTACGTAAGGCGTCATAGGGGCTTCAAAAGCGAAGCGAGCCAGCTTCTTCAGAAGGCGCCAGCAAACGAAGGAGCAAACGTAGGCCCCCCGCCCCCCCAAAGTCCTCCCCAGACCCCCCCGAGGCTCCCGCGCCTTCTGAAGAAGCTCCTTCTCATGTTGCATTTCTTTTGAAGTTCAATCATTTTTTCTTTGGATTTCTTACAAAGGAAAGCCCCCCTATACTATGCCATTTGATTGATTCGACGTTCCGTGCTGCTCGCCACTCCCCGAGGCCAAGGACGGGGTCGAACCGTCATTCCAGGATTTGCAGTCCGATACATTTCCATTATGTTACCTAGCCAAACCCGCCACCTCATGTGCCAAAGTCAAACGGTTGTTCTTCCTTCCCCGCTCCCTCTTTTTCTACATATGCGGTGGCGGGCTCCGCGCTCTATATGACCGGCGGCGGGTTACCAGAGAAGAGGGGACAACTTCTTTCTCCCTTGCCTTGCTCAATCTTCCTTTTCTGATTGAAAGTAGCAAGCAGCTGAAAAACGTAAGCGCCAACGCGCGCCTTACGTAATAGGGGTAGGGGCTTTTTTCAGCTAGCCAGCAAGCACTTGGGCGGAGTAAAGTCAAGCCTATTAGTAAAACGCGCTAGCGCGCCTGAATTGATAGTCGTTTTTCAGCTGAAAAACGTAAGCGCCAACGCGCGTTTTACGTAATAAGCTTTTTGAAGCTGAAGCTGGCTCCCGCGCCTTCTGAAGAAGCTGGCTTCAAAGCCCGTCACTAGCCCTATCTAGTGACGGCGCGCTAGCACGCTAACGTTTTGAAGCTGGCCAGATAGAAGGTTGCTTCTTTTCTATATGTTCAGGCGAATAACATCTAGAAGCTAGCTCTTGTCTTGTAAGCAACCATGCCTATATTATATAATAGAATTTTGCTTACCAAAGTGGTCTTACTAAAAGGTAAGTAAGCTTACAGTTCCGTTCCAAGTGACATGGCTTTTCACTATTCCTTTCCAGAGAAGGTTGCTCATCCAGTCCAGCGGATCCATTGTTTATGCGGCAGTGCGATGCGAATCGGGCTCGAAAATCTCTCTTTCGCCTCTCCTCCTTGTCTCCATTCTGATTGATTCGCTTCTTCCTTCGCGCAAGCGCTTGGTTCGCCCCTTGTTGCATTTCATTTCGTGATCCTCCGCTTCAGTCTGCGTTTTTCGGATAGCCGGGATCCGACGTTGATTTCCGATTTCAATGTCAGCTCCAGGTTTTGGGCGGCCCATCTGGTTAGTTCAGCTATCACTGCTGGAAGCCCCTGCGGTTGTTCGGCTGCGTACTCCCCGTCCGCGTATCTCACACTCACCGTATTTCATTTTCCTTTCCTGCATCTTTCTTTCTATCCATAGGTCGGCTTCGTGCAGATAGATGTTCGCCGGGGGAGATTGGTGCTCCTTGAGGTATGCCTTTCCCGGTGGGTTGTTCCCTTCTCTGTCTTTTCCATCCAGTGCCCGCCCTTACTCTTCGTAACAATGGTCAGAAAATCTTCGTCTTCGATCTCTCTTCGCAACGCAATAAAGAAGTCTAACAGTGTCTCTCGGCTCATGCGGGGGGGGCGTCGGGGGGGTCTGCGTTCACTATTAAGCCTACGCCCGTCCATTCCTTTCAAGCTTGATCCCGCCCCTATTGGCGTAAGCTCGTGACGCTTAACGACTGAACGACTTAATTCATCATGGGGCTCCGCGCTCTATTCGGTCGGAACCCGGTTCGAGAACCTTCTCTCATAGATTCCCTTCACCAAGTCATCGCCAGCAATCTGCTCTTATCCCTTGGTGTCAAAGGGCGAGTTCCTTTCTTGTCTTGCCCAAAAAAAAAACAGTCTTTATTCTCATTGGAGAAAGACTCTCCCGCGGCAAGGCAGTCCAGCTGCTTTCTTTATCTCGCTTGCCGTTAGTCCGTCTAGCGTCTTTCGGTTGGGGTCCGCCCCGGGGGTTAGACCGCTGGGGTTATATTTGATAGTCTCGAAGGCAGTCAACGTTTCATCTTCTCCCATTAGACTTGCCTTTGCCCTTTTTCCTTCTCTCTTCCAGTTCTCTCCCTCTACTTTATTTGACAGGGGCGGAGAATACCACTCTATCAATAACAAGAAAAAAAGTAGCAATTCAGTTTCAAATGGTTTGAGCTTGGAAGCAACCTGCTATCTATCGATAGGCGAGAACAGACTGCTATTGGCTGCTTCGCCTATCTATTCTATTATGTATGGCCGGCTTGGAGACATCAGAGGAAGACCATCATCTCTATCCGGGTACGATCATAGCTTCATTCATTCGTTGAACCTTGTTGGGGATAACCATTAGCATTGAGATCAATCACCACACCACCTCTATCTCTATCATACATACGACATTACACGACGCGAGAGTGCATGGTCAACACACACCTACAGCGCCTACGTTCCGCTTGCAGCCAATACAACCACAACCTAACTTGCACGATATTCAACAACCGAAGCTACTGGTAGTCCCGGGGGGACGGCATCCTCCTATAATAGTTAGCAGTACTGAACAACCGAGTCATCGGTCCGGGGAAAGAAAAGGACCGCCTTTGACCATAAAAAAAAGGAACTCGCTTAACTCGCTAGGCCTTCGGAACAAAGGTTCTTCTGTTCATGCTTCAGACGATCTGGCTAATTCTATATACTTCTATCTAATTATAGACTATGAATCTATTAGAAAGGCGAACCAGCTTCAAAGCCGTTGCGCGCCGTCACTGTACTTTAGGGCCGTCATACTAGATGACGGGGGGCGCGTCACGTTTTTCAGCTGCCTCGAAACCCTCTCTCTACAGTGCCAGTGCCGACTACTTCTCAATGCAACTTTTGACTGCCCTTCATTCAAATCAGTGGTACTTCCTTCCTCAGTTGCTTCCGCAAACTCTGTTTGTTCATCAATCAGGTAACCAACCAATATATCTTCCTCCTTGTATCTATAACTTCCTTCTTCCATTCAAGCAGTTTATGCACCTGCGGATGATTTGACCGACCCTCCTCCTAAGCGGCTGATTGAATCCTTTTCCCTCTGAGCAACAAGTTGTTCATATATCCCGCATCTACAAGTCATTGCGCATGTACACACTGGAATGGGTTGATAGAAAGCCAGCTCTTCCCACGCGGTCATCAATGCATTGTAGTATGATGTAACAGAAAGATCCCCTTGCTTAAACATAGCAAGGTGCTGCTTCAACTGAGAAATTCGGGAATCATGGCTTTTTGTATACAGCTGTGCGACATGATCCCAAATTAGTTTTGCCGAGTTCAGAAACATGAGACTCGAGCGGATGGATGTCTGGCTCCATAGAGTTTATTAGCAATGACATAACCATTTCATTGTTAGCGCTCCATTCAGCATATCGGTGTTGGAGATGGCTGTGAAATTGATCCATCAACATATCATTACTTCATCTTCCCTCCAAGGAAAAGCCGGACCGATCTAGCCCATTGGAGGTAGTTACTTCCATTTAGTCGGGCTGGAACGATCTGAAGCCCGGGATTCTCAGAAGTAGAGACCATATGGGTCATGGCTGGTTGAGTTCCAAAGGGGTTCTCTGTTGTCCCCATCGGTGCAAAAGAGCTAGAAGTAGACATAACAAAGAAGAAACTTATTTTCAGAAGAATAAGTAGGAGAGAAAGAGGAGTAAGGGTTTTGAGGATCAAGAAGGATTTGCGTAGGTTAGAGTTGTTTCAACTCAAGCCAAGAACCAAAGATAAGATTGAATCAATCTTTCTGATGTGCCAAGATCCGAGAAAACGGCAAGGCACAGAGCATACGTCAGACGGAATCAAGAAAATAAGAGAGCAACAACTTATCAAAAAGGAAGGAAAGGAGGAAAGAAGAAAATGAGAAAGCAGAAGAAGAATACCTAGAATGAGGAGCGAATATTGATTTGCACCACCACCGCACACAGCCACCAACAGGTAAGAGGAAGAGCTAGGTCACAACCTGCTCTGATACCATGAAAAACTTGAGAACACACAACATGTGATTCTCTTCAATAAAAAAGTGAAATATAAAGGGCTAACTTCTCACTATGAGAGAATGAATACAACAAGGGGCCTGACTCCTTTATATAGAGGAGCAGCCAAGTGCAAAAGTTATTCACAACCGATGTGGGACTAAACTGACATAACAAAAAAACACAACGACGGAACGAAGGTGACTGACAGGACGTATCACATCTATACTCGACTAGTAGTTCCTATGTTCAGCCTTCCTTGACGGAACGAAGGTGACTGACAGGAGGTATCACATCTACCCTCGACTTCAAGCCAAGGGAATAAGGAAAAGACAAATAAAGCCAATAGCGTATGGGAGAACAGCAAGCTGAAAAACGTGACGCGCCCCCTTATATAAGGCCCGTTAGAGTCCGTCAGTTTGCTGAAAAACGATTATTACGTCAAAGGCCAACGCGCGTTTTACGTAATAAGCGTTTTTCAGCTCCTTGATCGCCTTTCGTTCTCGTTTGAGAAATGGTTCTTTTTTCTCTTTCTTCCGAAACTTTTGAAGGTTACTGATCATCTCCTTTTTGTGGATGTTCTCTGTGTTCCCCTTTGGGATCCTTATCTTCTGCTTTTTGAGAAGGTGTTGGAATGGTGTTTGAACGAGATGTGTAAAGTAGGCAATTACATCTTTTTCGTTGATACAACAACAGGATAAGGCTAGATAAGTTTTGATTTTAGGAGTCAGGAAGATATCGAGCATGATTTCCTCTTTTTCCTTGATATAATTGTGAATTTATTCTTGTATATAGGCGTGGATTTTCTTCTTAAAGCGAGGGCGCTTTGAGTCTTAATCGTCCTTCTAAGTCAATGGCTTAAAGTGTGCTTCCTCATACTAAAGTGTAGTTTGGTTTGCTGATTCCTCGAATGAGTTCGAGGCTAGTTGATTCGAGTTTGAGCTCTGCCAACGACGCTTTAAACATCTGCTGGAAGCTTTGGTAAATCCTTTCTGACTCCGGCCCCTGCTTGATAGCAAATAGTAAATCATCTGCATATCTGACCGATTTCTCCTCAATTTTGTTGCCTCTGAATGTTCATATCGAGTTGATGCAGGAAGATGTTCATAAGAACTGGCGATAAGGGACTGCCTTGTGGTATTCCTTTCTCACTGGATCCATATTGGTTTCCGTCTTTGTCTTGGATATCGGTAGTTAAGAAAGCAGCAATCAGATCACAGAAGGTCTCATTACCTGGACCAATATGTGATTTGAATGTGGCATTGAGCAGAGCGTGATTTATATTGTCAAAGCAGCCAACGATATCTGCTTTGATTAATCTATCAACCTTCCCCCAACTTTCTACTTGCGCGAAAAAGGTAAGAGCCCCTCTCCCTTTTCGAAAGCCGTGGGAGTAGGTGAGAAAGATGTCCTCAAAAACGATGTTCAAAAGCTGGGAGATAGCATTCATGACAATGATGTCTGCTTTATGAGGCTGCGTAATTGGTCGCATCTTCCCCGGCTTATGGGGTTTCGGAATCCATGATCGATACATGGGGGAAAACTGAAAGGACGAATGAATTAATGCGTTCTGAATCTCCTCCACTTTTGATTTGCTAAGTCAGTCCCCATACCGAGGAATCTCTTCCCAAAGGAAGTAAATGAGATTAATTAAGCTCCTCAATAAATCCTTTTTATCGACTAAAGCTCTCATCCTTTTTGTGTTCTCCGTTTTCTGTATGCTACTCTTCTTGCTTATGGTACGCTTTTATAGATTGTTCATTCGGAAAATAGAGAATCTCATTATTTCTGATCCCGCTAGTTGTAGCGGGAAACTTGCTATTTGATTTGCCGACCATTTAGATCATGCGTAAAGCCTGGGAATGGGATAACGAAACTGTCTGTCATTCCGGTCTAACCCCGGAAAGTCCAGATTTGAAACAACTGCTTTTGCCAATGTTGGCTTATACTAGAGATTGACCTGAATCCACTTTTGAAGGCCAAGCAGTTTCAGAATTCCTTAAGCTGATTTCGTTCAGCCTATGCCTAATCTTTCTATCCGATTTCCACGATCCCGCTCAAAGTGAGGTAATAATCCTGTAGTTCTGGCTCTGCGGATAACTCATTGCACATTTGTCGCTCCGTTGAAACGACGGGTAAGTACCGGCGGCATACATCGAATGGTCGGGACCACCACTTGTTAGCTGGAAATATGGTCTAATAGTACGGGGAATAGCTAGGGCCTGGATCTGTATCAATTTAGCTAGGAGAATAAGGAAGGCAGCGTCATCTCAGTTTCTGGGGGAAGCTGCTACTCCTTGGTTACAGGACCATTAGTTCGTACTAAGCCTTTCCCTGTCATTAGTTAGCTGATTCACCAATTTGCACTGAAACTGACGGCCGCCGGAACCCATCATTATTTCACTTTCCTCGCTTCCGCTTCATTTTCCAAGTAGGCGACTACTTCCACCCGCCCCTTGGCATTTTATTACCTACACCACTCATTGAGTGAGTTCGGGAGCTACCTTTTATGTATACCAGACCATATAATCGAGAGGGGGCAGGTAAACGCATGAAATGGGAAGTGGCCTTTCATTGATTTATCAATGCTTTCAAACCCTTTCCCACGATTTCACCTTCGAATAAATGCCTCAATCTGAACTCCGAGCACTAAAAACGTCGTCTATAGGCCTTCATCACTGGTGGGATAGATTCCGGATACACTTTCTCTTGCTATTGCTGCTCGCCGACGGAAAATGGTTATTTCTATGTTGGATGGGAAAGGAGACTCCTCCTGCCTGAGTGGGGTTCATTCCTTGCATGTGCTGAGAAAGAGATTCAGCCACTCGTCCCACAAAAAATGGACGGAATGGGATATCATATCGATCGGGGGATGACTGGCAGGGGGAGGGGCCTAGCCCCTACTCAACTGTTGGAATGGGTAGTTTCTCAGTTGGGTGTCTTAATTAGGCTAATAGCAGCATACCGTCGATGGTTCACTAATAGCTCCAACTAATAAGTGACGGTGAATAATCAGAGGAGGTAACCCATTGATGGCGAGACCGGGGAAGGACCGCTAAAGCATGTATCAGGAAGAAGGGCCCTTACAGGCATGTGCCGGGAGTGAATAGGCGACCCTTCCTTCAATTCATGTGCTCCTTGATTGAATTGACAGGTCAATTTGAGGCAACCCCTAATGACATGAGCCTATCACCTACTTCTTATTAGATTGACAGTTGCTGGTGCTTGCGGGACCGGGGGGTTGCCCCGCCCGGGTTCAAGCCCCCGGTCAAGCCCAGCTTTGAGGCACGGGTCGAGAAACTACCCTACTGAAGCGAAGAGGATTTGTTCAGGAGGCCGGTTTTCTTCCTTTGACTCCAGGTTAGATAGAGAAAATGCTAGCTAAAATAGAGTTGGCTGCCTCCCTCCCACCACCCGGGAGAAAAGAAGCAGATGCTTAGGCGAACCACTGACACAAGAATCTGAAGGGCTTTGCTCTAACCAACTGAGCTACCTGAACCACCTTACTAATATCCCACCCGGGCCCTCTCTATATTCATTCCCAACCCTTCCCGTCACTAGGTGGGGTGGTCAAGTAACCGAACCATTAAGTCTAATATACTCAAGAGTTTCATCCTCGGGGTGGGGGTGAAGCATCTATCCTACCCTACATAGAAGTCAGTACCTACCTTCTTTCTCTATCTTTCCGTACCGTATACCGTAATTATATCTCCGCCGTATGAATTAGTGATTCACTTTCTATGACTGCGGAGATTCTTGCTTGCTTTAAGAAAAATGCATTTCAAATGGCCAGATGTGCTTCGTACCTGCGCCTCGATATGCTTACTAATAGGGCGGCTCCTTCCATAAGAATGGAATGTTCGCGGTCATGTAACGCTCACGTAACGACCTCCTCACTCTCTCTTGCCGGCTTAGCCAGGGAGTAGATAGTAGAAAAAGCAACGACGAATAAATAGAAAGACAGAAAAGCAAATCCCCTTGAATTTCTTTCTCAATTCAACATTGATAGGGCGCTTCCTGTTTTTAAACTCCATGGGTTCGGTGCTACAATCGAGCTCGTCCTGGTCCTTCTCTTGCCGCTTTTTTCCGAATGAAAGGAGGAAATGCTGTTCCCATGTTTCTAATTATTGATTGGTTCTATAGGCCAACTGAATGAAAGAAAGGACTGAATAATGACTAGATGAGTGGGTCGGGTCTACCTTCCCAGTGCATACGATAGAGCTGTTGAGGACCAAACCAATGGATATGTGAGGGAGGATGAGGAACTGAACCCGCGGAGATTAGAATGCCTGGGCGTCAGTGATTTTGTTTCGGGGCTTGGTGTTACGCCTTCGAGCATTCCAGTGTTGAAGTCTTTCCAAGGGCTCTTTTGATCCACATCCCTTCCTATTTCTTCCCCACCAGCTCTTCGATATGCGCCAGTTGATTCGTCTCCAATAACTACAGTTGATCCGTTTCATTCGCTATCGTTTTCTGTCTCACCCGCTTTAGGAGAAGGAATATAAACCCAATAAATGAAATGAAGTCAAGTCAAGTCAAGATGGTGATGCGGGTAACTAAGCCTACCTACCCACTCTTTATAGCCTCGTAGTGTTATGCTGCCCCTGATTCTTGGATTCGCCCCTTTTATAGCGCTAAACTCATATAGTTAATATAATCGTTTATAGCTAATGATTAGAGTCAATCTGATTTGCCCTGGAGGTTTATAGCAAAAACCTTTCCGTTATTAGTTGAGTTCCACCCGTTATATAAATAAAGAAATTCTAACGGAATTGCTCCAGTGAGTAAGTAAGCTCCTCCCGCATACCGATAGTTGTAGCCGGATTGGCGAATCATAGTTTTTTATGGTTGTTTCTAAATGCTTTCTTTAGAGCTTGTCCACCTCGAGTAATGATTGATCCGTTTGATGAGACCCTATCAATATCGTTGCTTTTCCAGCTTCTTATCCCGGGCATAGTGAAGCCCTAACGAATACACTTTGACGGATCCACCTTTACTCCTAATGCTTATCGATCTAGTAAAGCCAATCCACAACCCAATGCAAGAGTGAGAGTGTGCCCGGTCGTACTATGTTCCCAGTGAGCTATAAATAGAGATGGATTTGAGGGAGATGGCTCAGATGGTTTCACTGAATTACCGATAGCGAAAGCTTAGCACTCGAATTAGCTCTCGTATACTTGATTCATTCGTTAGAAAGGGTTGGTCCCACTCGTACTGCTAGAATATACGGCCTTGCATATCTATCCCACCCAGCTCACTGTCCGAATAAAGCGAAGATCTTTCTATCCGCCATCAAGTATAAATTACCAAACCTCCCAATAAGTGGCTCACAACCTTCGCTATAAAGAATGATTCGAGCTCAACCAGGCTAGCTATAAAGAATGATTAGCTATAATGAGTAATTAGCTATAAAGTCTTTGCCCCAATGCGTCAGTTATAAATGCTTGGAAATCAGGGTTGGCACTAAAGGAGGATTCGATTAAAGAAGGGGACTATTACAGGATGCTTTGCATACGGACTAGTTGCATCCCTTAGATGGCTGCCTTCTACTTACAGAAGGACTCACTCTAGGAAAGGATTCATACCCAGACTAGTCCTACCTCTGCTTCTAATGCTCGAACTCTTGTTGGAGTCCGAGCTCAAAGGACTAGGCTTGCAGACACTTCCTACTCCCTAAGAAGAGTCCTTAGGAAAGGAGGATCTATCTCTTTAAAGGAAGGGAATCGATTTCTTTATAGTATAAGTTGCCAACGATAGAGGTCAGAATTTCATACTCTATTGGGGGATACACTTTATA